ATGTGAAATATTATAATATTTTATAAACACATATTTATTGGAAGAAAAAACTTTAGAGGCTTTCCTGTTTCCGGGGGGTTTTCAGGAATAATAGCAATCTTACGAGTTTAGGGGGTAGGGGGGTTTTACGCGCAAAAGCCGAAGAGGGGGAGTCTTAGGGATGTTAGGAGAAGTCATCAACACTTTATGCTCTTGATATCCAAATATGTGGTTCTTATGTTATATCTTTTCATCATTACACATTGTTCCCCGATGCAAGGAAATGTTCAACCTTGTCTGTTAGGACCGTGTGCACTCTGAAATGCCAGGTGAAAGGAAGACAAAAAAAAGGAACCCCTGACCCGCTGGAGAGAACGCCCGGCATGTTGGGTAACGAGGAGTATGTATTTACACCATTAACTTATGCAAGCGTCGATGAAAGTGTGGGGAATAAATCAATTTATGGCCCTGAAGTAGGAACCAAATGCCAGGAATAGTTCACTAAGTGTGACCCCCACAATTTTTGTCCCTCACCATCAATAAACGATATCATTAAGTAATCACCGGTTGGTAGGTTCTTACTACATTAAATATTATTAATTTAAATAGGATGTTGGGGACTTGGTATATCATTGTTGGTTCCATTATTGTGTTAGGTCTTAAATGTTATATGATAAGTCGGGATGGATTTATTGCAAGACTTTTAAGACTATGTTTAATGTACGATAAATGTTTAATATTGTGTATATCTTGAATGATTAAATACGTTTAATGGTTATAATACATAATATGCTATGTATGGACTTAGTATTATGCCATTATATATATATAATGGTGTATATACATATATGTCTTGAAACTACAAATATTGTAAGTTTCGGGCAGAAGGTAGTTTAATGTAAGAATCCTAGCTTTGGGAGTTAGGGGCGGGAGTTAAAATCTCCCCTTTCTGAGCAGTAGGGAGGATTTTAACCTCCGGCGTCCGGTTTACAAGACCGGCGCTCTAACTCTGAGCTACTAGTGCAGGCTCATCCGAGCATTTTGTTTTCTACTCATCCTGCCAGAGGTGTGAAAACTAGGAATAAGAGGAAGTAAAGGACTGAGGCGATTTGCCCGATAATAATGAAAGGGTGTTCGACTGGTATTCCTCCGATCCAAGTAAGGATCATGACGTCTGCAACGAGGGTTCAGAATAGGAATTGTGTGATTGGGCGAAAGGTTAAGCTTCGTTGTTTAGAGGTGTGTAGGATGGGAACGACCATAAGGACTAAGATCGAGAATAGCAGGGCTAAAACTCCCCCTAGTTTGTTGGGAATTGACCGGAGAATGGCATACGCGAATAGGAAGTATCACTCTGGTTTGATGTGTGGAGGAGTAACTAGGGGGTTGGCTGGGGTGAAATTGTCAGGATCTCCTAGTAAATTAGGGGAAAATAGGGCGAGGGAGGCCAGTGCAGTTAGAAGAGCTGCAAACCCTAAAAGATCTTTATAGGAGAAGTAGGGGTGGAATGAAATTTTGTCCGCGTCTGAGTTAAGTCCTGTGGGGTTGTTAGATCCTGTCTCATGTAGGAAAAGTACGTGAAGGATAAATACGGCTGCAATGATGAATGGGAGGAGGAAGTGGAATGCAAAGAATCGGGTAAGGGTTGCATTGTCTACGGAGAAGCCTCCTCAAATCCATTGGACAAGGGTGTTTCCTACGTAAGGTACGGCGGAGAGAAGATTTGTAATGACGGTGGCACCTCAGAAGGATATTTGTCCTCAGGGAAGGACGTAGCCTACGAAAGCGGTTCCTATAAGGAGGAGGAGAAGGACGACCCCAGTATTTCATGTTTCTTTATACAGGTATGAGCCGTAGTACAGGCCTCGACCAATGTGGAGATAAATACAGATGAAAAAGAAGGATGCGCCGTTGGCATGTATATTACGGATAAGTCAGCCGTAGTTTACATCCCGGCAAATGTGGGCTACAGAGGTAAAGGCGGTTGCGATGTCAGAGGTGTAATGTATTGCTAGGAAAAGGCCTGTGAGGATTTGAGTTATTAGGCAAAGTGCAAGAAGGGAGCCGAAATTTCATCACGCTGAGATGTTAGAGGGGGCAGGGAGGTCAATTAGTGAGTCGTTCACAATTTTTAGGAGGGGGTGGGTTTTACGGAGGTTGGCCATTAGTGGTTCTTGTAGTTGAATAACAACGGTGGTTTTTCAAGCCATTAGTCCTGGTTAGAGTCCTGGCAGGAATTATGACTTTTATCATATATTTATTTTTGTTCTGTTTTGTTTTTGGATTAATTGCGGTAGCTTCTAACCCCTCACCTTATTTCGCTGCATTTGGGTTGGTAGTTGTAGCTGGAATGGGATGTGGTGTTTTAGTAGGTCATGGGGGGCCTTTTTTATCTTTAGTTTTGTTCTTAATTTATCTGGGGGGAATGTTAGTGGTGTTTGCGTATTCGGCAGCATTAGCTGCTGAGCCTTACCCAGAGACTTGGGGAAGTCGGCCGGTTACGATATATATAGTGGCATATGTGCTGGTTGTGCTTGTGGTGTCAGGGTTGTTTTGAGGAGGGTGATATGAGTCTTCTTGGGGGTCAGCGGATGAGTTAGGTGAATTTTCTGTATTCCGAGGGGATATGGCAGGGGTTGCTTTAATATACTCCTTGGGAGGCTGAATATTAATTATTAGTGCTTGAGTCCTTTTGTTAACTCTGTTTGTTGTGTTAGAATTAACTCGTGGTTTAAGTCGTGGGGCTTTACGGGCTGTTTAGATTGAGATAGCGAGTAGTATAAGAACAAGTGTAAGGAAAAAGATGGAGAGGTAGGTTTTAACTATTCCTTGTTGAATATTGCTAGCTGTAGAGACTAGGGGGATGTTAGTGGAGGCAATGGCTTTGGGGCCCGTTTTCTCTAGTCATGTTTGATCAACCATTTGGCTGGCGATCAGTTGGCCTAGTGTTAGGTTTAATTTGGGGGTAAATCGGTGGATAATTGCTGGGAAAAATCCTAGCATATTAGAGAAGTGATGGGCGGAAAGAGTTGGTGTGGGTGAGAATTGTTTACTTGTTAAGGAGGCTAGTTCAAGGGCTGTAAGAACTCCAATGATTGTGACGGCCAGGGCGGCTAATTTCAGGATAGGGGGTATGGTTATAATTGGGGTTTTTAAAGGAAGAATATTGGATGTGATTAGGAGGCCGGCGATGATGCTTCCTCAGGCTAGTCGTTTGATAGGATTGATTACTGCGGGGTTATTTTCGTTAATAGGAGAGAGGGCATTAAATCGAGGGTGGCCCATAACTACAAAGAAGACAATTCGCATGCTATAGATGGCGGTAAATGAGGTTGCTAGAAGAGTTAGGACAAGGGCTCAGGCGTTGAGGTGGGAGGTGTTGAGTGCCTCGATGATGGCATCTTTTGAGAAGAAACCTGCGAGGAAGGGGGTGCCGGTAAGGGCTAGGCTGCCAATAGTTAGGCAGGAGGAGGTGAATGGGGTAAGGTGGTGTATCCCTCCTATTTTACGGATATCTTGTTCGTCGTTTAGGCTGTGAATAATAGAACCGGAGCAGAGGAAAAGCATTGCTTTGAAGAATGCGTGGGTACAAATATGGAGGAAGGCAAGTTGGGGTTGGTTTAGGCCAATGGTTACTATCATTAGGCCTAGTTGACTGGATGTTGAGAAAGCGACAATTTTTTTGATGTCATTTTGTGTGAGGGCACAGGTGGCTGTGAAGAAGGTTGTGAGGGCTCCCAGGCAAAGGCAGACGGTGAGGGCAGTTTGATTATTTTGTATAAGAGGGCTCATGCGGATGAGGAGGAAAATTCCTGCAACGACCATGGTGCTTGAATGCAGTAGGGCAGAGACCGGCGTAGGGCCTTCCATTGCAGAGGGTAGTCAAGGGTGAAGTCCAAATTGTGCTGATTTTCCAGTTGCAGCTAGGATTAGTCCTAGGAGGGGGTAGGTTAGGTCAAAATCCTTAGCTACGGTGAACATTTGTTGTATTTCTCAGGAATTGAGGTTTGTAGCTATTCATGCTATAGCAAAGATTAGGCCAATATCTCCCACCCGATTGTACAGAACTGCCTGTAAGGCTGCGGTGTTGGCGTCTGCTCGGCCGTATCATCATCCGATTAGGAGGAAGGATATAATTCCAACGCCTTCTCATCCGATGAAAATTTGGAACATGTTGTTTGCGGTAACTAGAATAATTATAGCGATAAGGAAAATTAAGAGGTATTTAAAGAAACGATTTATGTAGGGGTCGGAGTGCATGTATCATGATGCAAATTCCAGAATAGATCATGTTACGTAAAGAGCGATTGGGGTAAAAATAATGGAGTAGTGGTCAAATTTTAGGCTAATGTTAATGTCAAAGGTAAGGGTATTTATTCAGTTTCAGTTTGTGATGATTGTTTCTAACCCCTCGTTAAGGTAAATGAAAAGGGGGAGGAGACTAACAAAGAAGGCAAGTTTTACTGCTGTTTTTACTTGTGTCAGTGCTCAGTGGGGCTGTTGTGGGCGGGGGTTTAGTGTGGTTAGGACTGGGTAAATTAGGAGCGTAAAGATAATAATAATGCTGGATGTTATTATAAGCGAGGTAGGGTGCATAGCTGCTACTTGGATTTGCACCAAGAGTTTTTGGTTCCTAAGACCAACGGATGAGCTGTTATCCTTTAGGAGCGACTCGAGTGAGCCTTGGAGTTCAACCAAGGTGACGAGAATTAGCAGTCCTGGTTGCTGGCGAGCCTCTCTCGGTGAATGAGAGGAGTTTAACCTCCGTTTCTAGAATCACAATCTAGCGTTTTGCGTTAAACTACATTTACAGGCGGTTCATCCTCAAATGAGTTCTGGTTTAAGAATAAGGAGAATTAAGGGCAGAATGTGGAGAAGGATGAGTAGGTGTTCTCGAGAATGTGATGGTTCGAGAGCAATAATATGTTGTGGAAGGGGCCCCCGTTGAGTCATTAAGAACATGTAGAGGGAATAGCCTGCAGTAATTAGTGTTCCTGCTCCGGTTAAAATTAGAGTTCATCAGGATCAGTTGAAAAGGGATGTGATGATCATCAGCTCTCCTATCAGATTAGGGAGCGGAGGAAGGGCAAGATTTGCTAAACTTGCAACAAATCATCAGGTTGCCATTAGTGGGAGAACCATTTGCAAGCCTCGTGCAAGGATTATTGTTCGGCTATGGGTTCGTTCGTAGTTGGTATTTGCTAGGCAGAAAAGGGCGGAGGAGGTAAGGCCGTGGGCAATCATTAAAATAAGGGCTCCCGTAAAACCTCAGGGTGTTTGAATGAGGATTCCTCCTGCAACTAGGCCCATATGACTTACGGATGAATAAGCAATGAGTGACTTCAGGTCTGTTTGACGTAAGCAAATAGATCCCGTTATAATTACTCCTCAGAGGGCAAAGATAATGAATGGATAGCTGAGTTCTTTAGTTAGGGGCTCTAGGACAGTTATTATTCGTATCATGCCATAACCTCCAAGTTTCAGGAGGACGGCTGCAAGAACTATTGAGCCCGCAATGGGGGCCTCAACGTGGGCTTTTGGAAGTCAGAGATGTACTCCGTAGAGAGGTATTTTTACTAGGAAGGCTAGAAGGCAGCCCGCTCACCATAGTTTGTCAGCATAAGTTGAGAGGGGGATGGGGTTAGAATATTGAAGGGTTAGGAGTGAGAGGGAACCTGTGTTGTTTTGAAGTAGGAGTAGTGCGACAAGGAGGGGGAGGGAGCCTGCTAGTGTATAAAAAAGAAAGTATGTTCCCGCGTTGAGGCGTTCAGTCTGATTACCTCAGCGTGTAATAATAATAAGGGTGGGAATAAGGGTGGCCTCAAATATAATGTAAAATATAATGATTTCTGTTGCTCCAAAGGCTAGAATGAGGAAGAATTGGAGGGATGTTAGCAGAGTGATATAGAGTCGTTGGCGATTGATTGGTTCTGAGGATGTGTGGTTTTGGCTTGCAAGGATTATAAGGGGGAGAAGTCAGCAGGTAAGAACTAGAAGAGGGGTAGATAAAGCATCGGTTGCCATATAGTTATTTAGACAGGATCAGCCCGTGTCGGAGAGGTTTTTGAGTCAAAATAAGCTAGCTAGGGCGATAATAAAACTATGGGCCAGGGTGGTTGGTCATAGTCATTTAGCAGGGGACAGTCAAGCGGTGGGAACTAGTATAAGGGTTGGGATTAAGATTTTTAGCATTGGAGTAGGTTCAGACTTTGTAGGCGGTCGGTGCCGTGCGTTCGGGCAGTAGCAACCAGGAGGGCAAGACCTGCGCTTGCTTCGCATGCTGAGAAGGCCAGTAGAAGTATAGGGGAGGCTGAGAAGCTAGTGGTGTCCAGCTGAAGTGTTCAAAGGGAGAGGGCAACAAAGAGGGACAGTATCATTCCCTCTAAGCAGAGGAGGGCGGAGAGGAGATGGTAGCGGTGGAACGCTAAGCCTGCTAGTCCTAACATGAATGTAGATGAGAAGGCAAAGTGAACGGGGGTCATGTAGGTAATTATGGACTTTAACCATAAGCTTTTGAGCCGAAATCAAATGTTTTGATTAAACTAATAACCTATTCAGCCCATTCAAGGCCGCCTTGAATTCATTCATAAATTAATCCTAGGGTAAGGAGGGCTAGTACTAGGGAGGCTCAGAGGAATGTCAGGATTGGTGTGTCTAATTGATCACCTCAAGGGAGGGGCAGAAGTAGGGCAATTTCTAGGTCAAAAAGAAGAAATAGGATAGCAACCAGGAAGAACCGAAGGGAGAAGGGGAGGCGGGCCGATCCTAAGGGGTCGAAGCCACACTCATAGGGTGATAGTTTCTCATGGTCGGGATTTATCTGGGGGAGTCAGAAGGAGACGATAGCGAGGATAATTGATAGAACAGTTGCGATTGCAATAACAGTAGTAATCAAATTCATTATCTTTCCTTGGACTTTAACCAAGACCGGGTGATTGGAAGTCACTTATACTATTTAATACTAGAAAGATTATGATCCTCATCAGTAAATTGAGACGTAAAGGAAGAGTCAAACAACGTCTACAAAATGTCAATATCAGGCGGCTGCTTCGAACCCAAAGTGGTGGTCGGATGTGAAGTGGTGGCGAACTTGGCGCATAAAGCAGACGGCTAAGAAGGTAGAGCCAATAATAACGTGAAGGCCGTGGAAGCCGGTTGCAACGAAGAAGGTAGAGCCATATACTCCGTCTGCAATGGTAAATGGGGCTTCGTAATATTCTATAGCTTGAAGACATGTGAAGTAGCCTCCAAGAAGGATAGTTAGTGCTAAAGACTGAATTGCTTGTTTTCGTTTCCCTTCTATAATGCTATGGTGGGCTCATGTGACTGTCACCCCAGAGGCGAGAAGGACGGCCGTGTTTAAAAGGGGCACTTCAAATGGGTCAAGAGCAGTAATTCCTGTTGGGGGTCAGCATCCGCCTAATTCAGGAGTAGGGGCCAGGCTTGAATGGTAGAAAGCTCAGAAAAAGCCTAGGAAAAATAATACTTCTGAGGTAATGAAGAGGATTATTCCATATCGAAGGCCTTTTTGTACGGGAGGGGTGTGGTGCCCTTGGAATGTGCCTTCTCGTACGACATCTCGTCATCACTGAGCTGTCGTTAGGGTAACGAGGATAAGACCAAGTGTTATTAAAATGGTAGAGTGGAAGTGAAATCAAATTGCTAACCCTGAGGTTATCAGTAGGGCACCTACGGCGCCGGTAAGAGGTCATGGGCTTGGGTCGACTATATGATAGGGGTGTGCTTGATGGGCCATTAGACGTTTTCTTGTAAGTATAGGCTTAGAAGTAGAACAAATACGTAGGCTTGAATCATTGCTACTGCCACTTCTAGAAGTGTAAGAAGGAACAAGAGAATAGCTGTTAGGATCGCTACAGTTGGCATGAGAGGAAGAAGAACGAATGCAGCTGTAGCGATGAGCTGAATAAGTAGATGTCCGGCAGTAAGGTTGGCTGTTAGTCGAACGCCTAGGGCTAGGGGACGAATAAACAGGCTAATGGTTTCGATGATAATAAGGACAGGGATTAGGAGGGTTGGGGTTCCTTCTGGCAGAAGGTGGCCGAGAGCATGGGTGGGTTGGGTACGCATTCCAATAATGACTGTGGCAAGTCAAAGGGGCACTGCTAATCCTATATTAAGGGAAAGTTGTGTGGTCGGCGTAAAGGTGTATGGGAGGAGGCCTAGCATATTAAGGGTAATCAAGAAGATTATAAGGGAGGCAAGCAAAGTAGCTCATTTATGTCCGCCTGGATTTAAAGGCAGGAGAAGTTGCTGTGTAAAACGGTTAATAAATCAACCTTGAAGGGTTAAAACGCGGTTGTTTAATCATCGTGAGGAGGGAGTAGGATAAAGAATTCAAGGTAGTGTTAAAGCAAGTGCCATAAGTGGGATGCCCATATATACAGGGCTTATAAATTGGTCAAAGAAACTTATTGCCAAGGTCAAACTCAGGCTTCTACTTTAGGTTTTTCAGAGCTTTGGGGGGTTGGTTCGTTTGGGTATGTGTGGGACATAATTTTAGAAGGAAGGATTGTAAGGAAGATTAACCAAGAAAAGGTTAGGATGGCGAATCAGGGCGCTGGGTTAAGTTGAGGCATATCGCTGAGGGTGGTTGGTAGTCACCAATCTTTAGCTTAAAAGGCTAACGCTTTGTACCGGTTTAGCTTCTTAGCGAGGCGTCTTCAATTATTGATGAGGTTCAGTTTTCAAAGTGTTCTAGGGGAACGGCTTCTACTACGATAGGTATAAAGCTATGGTTTGCTCCGCAGATTTCAGAGCACTGACCGTAATATACTCCTGGGCGGTTAACAATAAAGGTGGTCTGGTTTAGTCGTCCTGGAACTGCATCAACTTTTACTCCAAGTGCGGGAACAGCTCATGAGTGGAGAACATCTTCGGCGGAAATTAAGACTCGAATAGGGGAGTTTATTGGAATTACTATTCGGTGGTCAGCTTCTAAAAGACGGAATTGACCAGGGGTAAGATCTTGAGTGGGAATTATGTAAGAATCAAATCCAAGATCTTGGTAGTCGGTGTACTCATAGCTTCAGTATCATTGGTGGCCCATGGCTTTAATGGTAAGGTGGGGATCATTAATTTCATCCATAAGGTAAAGAATTCGTAAGGAAGGGAGGGCAATCAGAATTAGAATGATAGCTGGAAGGATAGTTCAAATAATTTCGATTTCTTGGGAGTCTAAAATTAGTTTGTCTGTAAATTTAGCAGTTACTATAGCTACAATAATGTAAAGTACTAATGTGCTGATTAGGAAAACAATTATTAAAGCGTGGTCGTGGAAGTGTAAGAGTTCTTCTATAAGGGGCGAGGCCGCGTCTTGAAATCCAAGTTGAGAGGGATGTGCCATTAGGTTCAAGACACACGGGGGTTTAACCCGCAATTTTGCCTTGACAAGGCAATGTAATGGCATTTTACTAGTGTCTTATGAAGAAAGTGACAGAGCGGTTATGTGGTTGGCTTGAAACCAATTTATGGGGGTTCAACTCCTCCCTTTCTCGTTAATTAGAGCGAATCTGAACAAAGGCTGGTTCTTCGAATGTGTGGTAAGGGGGCGGGCAGCCGTGTAGTCACTCTACGTTAGTTGCTGTTAATTCTACTGAAAGGACTTCACGTTTTGCAGCAAATGCTTCTCAAATAATAAAGAGGAACATAATTACTGCAACAAGGGAAATTAGGGAGCCGATTGATGAAATTGTATTTCATAGTGTGTAAGCGTCGGGGTAGTCTGAGTATCGACGAGGTATCCCGGCGAGTCCTAGGAAGTGTTGTGGGAAGAAGGTTAAGTTTACCCCTACGAACATTACACCGAAATGTGCTTTAGTTCATGTGTCATGCAGTGTGTAGCCTGTAAAAAGAGGGAATCAGTGGACAAAGCCAGCAACAATTGCGAATACAGCTCCTATTGATAGGACATAGTGGAAGTGGGCTACTACATAATATGTATCGTGGAGAACGATGTCTAGGGAGGAATTTGCAAGGACAATCCCTGTTAAACCTCCTACTGTAAAGAGGAAAATAAATCCGAGGGCCCATAGCATAGGTGTTTCTCATTTAATGTTTCCTCCATGAAGGGTGGCTAGTCAGCTAAAGACTTTAACACCAGTTGGGATGGCAATAATTATAGTGGCGGAAGTAAAATATGCACGTGTGTCTACGTCTATTCCTACTGTAAACATGTGATGAGCTCAAACAATGAAACCTAGAAGGCCGATTGCTATCATAGCTCAGACCATTCCTATATAACCGAAGGGCTCTTTTTTACCGGCGTAGTAGGCAACGATGTGGGAGATTATTCCGAAGCCTGGAAGAATTAAAATGTAGACTTCTGGGTGCCCAAAGAACCAGAATAGGTGTTGATAAAGAATTGGATCTCCACCTCCAGCGGGGTCGAAGAAGGCAGTATTTAGGTTTCGATCTGTTAGGAGCATTGTAATTCCAGCGGCTAAAACCGGAAGGGATAGAAGAAGAAGAACGGCTGTAATTAAGACGGCTCAAACGAACAGTGGAATTTGATATATTGACACCGCAGGAGGTTTCATGTTAATAATTGTTGTAATAAAGTTAATAGCCCCTAGAATTGATGAGACCCCGGCTAAATGCAAGGAGAAGATGGTAAGATCTACGGATGCCCCAGCGTGAGCTAAGTTGCCGGCTAGAGGGGGGTAAACGGTCCAACCAGTTCCAGCCCCGGCTTCAACTCCTGAAGAAGCCAGAAGTAGAAGGAAAGAAGGGGGAAGAAGTCAGAAGCTCATATTATTTATTCGGGGGAATGCTATATCAGGGGCTCCGATCATTAGGGGAATAAGTCAGTTTCCGAAGCCTCCAATCATAATTGGTATTACTATAAAGAAAATCATTACGAAGGCGTGGGCCGTAACGATTACGTTATAAATTTGGTCGTCCCCTAAAAGGGCGCCAGGTTGACTAAGTTCTGCTCGGATAAGTAAGCTTAAAGCTGTCCCTACTATTCCGGCTCAAGCACCAAATACTAGATAAAGGGTGCCGATATCTTTGTGATTGGTTGAGAAAAATCAGCGCGTGATTGCCACAGGTAGGATGGCTGAGTTTTAAGCGGTGGATTGTAGCCCCATAGACAGAGGTTTGAATCCTCTTCTTACCAAGCTCTGAGGTGTTATTACATATAAGATTGCAAATCTTAAGAAGCAGGCTAACTCCCTGCCGGGGCTTTCCCCCGCCTATTATTGTTTAAGTTAGGCGGGGGAAAGTAGACAGATGCTCGCTGGTTTGGGCGCTTAGCTGTTAACTAAGATTTTGCAGGATCGAGGCCTGCCTGTCTAGTAAGGCTTTAGCTTAATTAAAGCGTCTGTTTTGCATGCAGTTAATGTGGGTTAGTGTCCCGCAAGTCTTAACAGGGACTGGGAGATTTTCACTCCCGCTTAGGGCTTTGAAGGCTCTTGGTCTGGTGCTATCCTAAGTCTCTAAGGGGTGAGGAGGGCCAGGATGGTTGGCGTAAGGGGGAGGAGGAGAATTGTGGCGGACGTTGAAATAGCTAGAGGAAGGGTTAGTTGGGGTGAGTGGAAGCGTCAGGGGGTTGTGCCTGCGAGGTTATTTGGGAATATTGTAAGGGCCATGGCATAGGAGAGTCGGAGGTAAAAGTATAAGCTCAGCAGGGCAGTAAGTGCAGCCACGGTTGCTAGGAGGGGGAGATCTTGTTTTGTTAATTCTTGAAGAATCAGTCACTTTGGTATGAAGCCTGTAAGTGGGGGGAGGCCTCCTAGTGAGAGCAGGACAAGAGGGGTTAGGGAGGTGATGATTGGTGTTTTAGTCCAGGAGATTGCTAGTGAGTTGACGTTCGTTGCTTTGTTAATTTTGAAGACAAGGAAAGTTGAGAAAGTTATAACAAAATAGGTTAGAAGGGTGAGTAGGGTTAGGGAGGGGGCGAATTGGACAATAAGGGTCATTCAGCCTAAGTGGGCGATTGAAGAGTATGCCAGGATTTTACGTAGTTGTGTTTGGTTCAGACCGCCTCAGCCTCCGATTAGGGTTGATGAAACACCTAAAATGATTAAGAGGGTGGGATTATTGGGTTGAAGTTGGAGAAACAGGGCAAAGGGGGCAAGTTTTTGTCATGTAGACAGAATCAGGCCTGTGGTTAAATCTAGGCCTTGAAGTACTTCAGGCAGTCAGGAGTGTATAGGGGCTAGGCCGATTTTAAGGGCTAGGGCAAGGGTGATCATTGTGGTTGGCACTGGGTGGGTTATTTGTTGAATATCTCACTGGCCGGTTAGTCACGCGTTGGTTGTGCTTGCAAATAGAAGTATAGCGGCGGCTGTAGCTTGGGTAAGGAAGTATTTTGTGGTTGCTTCAACGGCTCGGGGGTGGTGGTGTTGGGCTATTAGGGGAATAATGGCTAGGGTGTTGATTTCTAGGCCCATTCAGGCGAGAAGTCAGTGTGAGCTTGCGAATGTAATTGTTGTCCCCAGTCCAAGGCCAAATAGTATTACAGCTAAAATGTAAGGGTTCATTAGCAGAGGCAGGATTTTAACCTACATGTTTGGGGTATGGGCCCAAGAGCTTTAATTTAGCTGACCCTGCTAGGAAGTGGTGTAGTGGAAGCACTAAGAGTTTTGATCTCTTCAGGTAGGGTTCAAATCCCTTCTTTCTAAGGAGTTGGGGGGACTTTAACCCCCATAATTCACTCTATCAAAGTGGCCCTTTGCTTCAGGCACAGCTCCTCAAGCTTACAGTTGAGGGGGGAGACCTGCAAATGCAATGGGAAGTGCTAAATGTCAAATGACAAGTGCTAGGGTGAGGGGTAGGAAGTTTTTTCAAATTAGGTGCATGAGCTGATCATATCGGAATCGGGGGTAGGAGGCTCGAACTCATAAGAAGACAATCGAGAGAAGGGCTGCTTTGGTTATAAGGTTTACAGCGGTTAGTTCTGGGAGGGTGGGGATATGGGATGCTCCTAGGAATAGGGTGGCAGATAGAGTGTTTATTAAAAGAATATTAGCGTACTCAGCTAGGAAAAATAGGGCGAACGGGCCTCCGGCGTACTCAACGTTAAAGCCTGAGACTAGTTCGGACTCCCCCTCAGTAAGATCGAAGGGGGCCCGATTAGTCTCGGCTAGTGTTGAAATATACCACATAGCAGCAAGAGGTCAGGCGGGTAAAACGAGTCAGACGCTTTCTTGCGCGGTGTTAAAGGTTTGAAGGGTAAAGCCTCCTGTGAAGATAATAATATTAAGGAGAATTAGTCCTAGGCTAACTTCATATGAAATGGTTTGGGCTACGGCCCGGAGGGCCCCTACTAGGGCGTATTTTGAATTTGATGCTCAGCCTGAGCCCAGAATTGAGTATACTGCAAGACTTGAAAGGGCTAGAATAAATAGGATACCAAGGTTTAAGTCAGCCACTGGGTAGGGCAAGGGTATGGGTGCTCAGAGTGTAAGGGCAAGTGTTAGAGCAAGTATGGGTGCTAGGAGAAATAGAACTGGGGAAGAAGTGGATGGTCGGATGGGTTCCTTAATAAAAAGTTTGACACCATCGGCGATAGGTTGAAGGAGTCCGTAGGGTCATACTACGTTAGGACCTTTTCGTAGCTGTATATAACCTAGAACCTTTCGTTCAATTAGAGTTAGGAAGGCAACGGCTAGGAGAACGGGAACGATGAAGGCTAGTGGGTTAATCAGGTGGGTAATTAGTGCTGTAATCATAGTTAGGGAGAGGACTTGAACCTCTGTTTAAAGGGCTTAGGCCTTTTGCAATATACCGGGCTCTGCCACTCTAACATGCCGTTCTCTTAGGCATAAGGGGGTGCGCCCTCTTGCCTATTTTAGATGGTTTCATTAGGTAAGGGTGAGGCATGCCTAAGGTAGAGGCCTCTTCTTTTCGGTCCTTTCGTACTAGAAAAGATTAGCTTCATAGATAGAAACTGACCTGGATTACTCCGGTCTGAACTCAGATCACGTAGGACTTTAATCGTTGAACAAACGAACCCTTAATAGCGGCTACACCATTAGGATGTCCTGATCCAACATCGAGGTCGTAAACCCCCTTGTCGATATGGGCTCTAAAAGGGGATTGCGCTGTTATCCCTAGGGTAACTTGGTCCGTTGATCGGCGGGAGCCGGATCATGAAAGGTCAGAAGTTCTGTTAGCTAGAGTTGTGGCTCTTGCTTCTGGGAGTGTGGGAAAATAATATATTGGGCTTGTTCTCCCATTCCACATGGGGGTTTTGTGTTGCCCCATGGTCGCCCCAACCGAAGACATTAGGACAGGGGGTCACTAAGTTCAGGCCTTTATCAAGGGGTGCTTAACATGATCTGTCTTGGTGTCTAAAGCTCCATAGGGTCTTCTCGTCTTATGTATTTATCCCCGCTTCTGCACGGGGAGATCAATTTCATTGACTGGAAAGAGGAGACAGTTAAGCCCTCGTTATGCCATTCATACAGGTCTCCATTTAAAAGACAAGTGATTACGCTACCTTCGCACGGTCAAAATACCGCGGCCGTTAAACATATAGTCACCGGGCAGGCGGGACCTCTTATTCTTTGGTTTTGCAAGAGGCGATGTTTTTGGTAAACAGGCGAGGCTTAAAAAGTTTGCCGAGTTCCTTCTCTTTCTTTTAGTCTTTCCCAGTAGGCACACCAGTGTGGGGTTAACGGTAATAGTTGGGACGATTTTCTAGTTTAAATATTTTTATGTTTGTCCTGTTCCCTCTTTGTTTGGGGCCGTTATTGTTCGGTGGGGGGTCCGTTCCGATTTACACATGTGCGGGGAGAGAGGGTAAGGCTCTCTTATTACTCATTCTAGCAGGGTCGCCCCCATGACTACATGGGGAGGCTCGGTATAATTAGGGGAATAAGATAAGGATATCGGAATATAGGGAGGGATGATGAGTATGTTCGAGCTTTAACGCTTTCTGTTGGGATGGCTGCTTTTAGGCCCACCGGAACATTTCGCCTTGAAGATTATGATCTTTATCCTCCTAAAAAAGTTGTGTCTTCATTCAAAAGGGCTGTACCCCTTTTGACTAACTCTCAGGGTTTCTTTTAATCATTGGATGTTAATTGTTGATATGAACGGAGAAGCCATGAGGCTGAACTTTTATCCAATTCCCGAGCAACCAGCTATAACTGAGTTCGATAGGTCTGTCACCCCTACTCGAAGTTCTTCCCACTCTTTTGCCACAGAGACGGGTTTGCCCTATAAATAGGCTGCCTTGGAGTAGCTCACACAGTTTCGGGGTTTCAAACTAAAGTTCACTTTGCTTGAGGATGCTGGCTAAATCATGATGCAAAAGGTACGAGGGATAATCTCTGCTTTTCTTGGCTTCACTGGTCTATTTCATCTCTCTTTCAGCTTTCCCTTGCGGTACTTCTTCTATTGCGCCCTTAAATATCCTTTTCTGTCTCCCATACTAAGGAGGAAAAATGTTTTGTTTAATGGGTTTTAAGTGTTTTTGGGTTTATTTACATTTGCTTGTTGAGTTTAATTGGTGGGGCTAGCTAGTAGGCGTCAGGGTGATCCGACTTGCACGGATAACTTCTCAGTGTAAGGGAGATGCTTTTCTAATTTAGCTACACTCTGGTTTGACCAAGCGCACCTTCCGGTACGCTTACCATGTTACGACTTTCCTCTCCTTCGCGGTTGTAAGGGTTTAAGAAAATTTTTAAGTCCAGTTGCTCGGGGAGGGTGACGGGCGGTGTGTGCGCGCTTAAGAGCCGGCTTCAGCGGAACGCTCTACTTTCCACTTACTGCTAAATCCTCCTTCAATTACATGTTTCAATGTATTATTCGTGTTCGCTGAGTCTGCAGCGAATGTAGCCCATTTCTTCCCCTCCCATGCACTACACCTCGACCTGACGTTCTGGGCTGTGCCGATTGTGCTTACTATTAGTCCTTCACAGGGTAAGCTGGCGACGGTGGTATATAGGCGGAAAAAGCTAGGGGGGGTGAGGTTGAACGGGGATTATCGGTTCTAGAACAGGCTCCTCTAGGTGGATGTTAAGCACCGCCAAGTCCTTTGGGTTTTAAACTAGTGTTCGTAATTCCCAGGCGGATGTTTAATGTAGTAAACTATCAATGTTTAAGGCTAAGCATAGTGGGGTATCTAATCCCAGTTTGTTTCTTAGCTTTCGTGGGTTCAGGTCTAATAAAGCCACTTTCGTAGTTGGGGTTCACTTCCTCGGAAGCGTATAACAGCTATGAGGAGATTCCGCTTTAGTTAGAGAGTTTCCCTAACCACACTTTACGCCGTTGTCTATCAACTTGAGCCTCTCGTATAACCGCGGTGGCTGGCACGAGTTTTACCGGCTCTTTTAGCTTTAACTAAGTCAAGTTTTCACTTATGGCTTAAAATTTATCACTGCTGGATTCCCTTGGGGGTGTGGCTAAGCAAGGTGTCGTGGGCTACGTTTGGTGTGTGCCTGATACCAGCTCCTTGTTCCCAATAAGGGTATTAAGGGCATTCTCACAGGGGTGCGGATACTTGCATGTGTAAATCTAGCTAGAGCTGACAGTAAAGTCAGGACCAAACCTTTGTGCTTGCGGGGCTTTCTAGGGCCCATCTTAACATCTTCAGTGTTATGCTTTAATTAAGCTACGCTAGC